ATTCCGTTATGGTCCAATTCTGACCGGTAATAGATACCGGGGCTTTGCAATATTTGACTGATCACAATTCTGTAGAGTCCATTTACTATAGAAGTTCCCAGGGAATTCATTAGAGGAATGTTTCCAATAAAAATTGTTTGTTCTTGCATATCCCTACGGGTTTTCCAAATTAATCCTGCGGATACGTATAATTCAGAAGAATATGTGAGTGATTCATATACAGCATCTCTTTCTTTTATCAATGGTTCTACCAATTTATATGTTTCCACAAATAATTGAAATTCAATTTCTTGATCTGTATCTTCAATTTTTGGAAACTTAGAAAGTTCTTCTGTTAAGCCATGATCAATGAACCTACAAAACCCTTCAAATTGTATCTGATTAAACCCAGGTATTGTAGACATTCTCTCATTTCCACCCCCAAGCATTTTATTTATTTCCCATTTATAAAAAAAATCCCATTATTTGCTTATTCATCATCAAATGGATCGATCTAGCAATGATGGAATTTATATTATGTTTACTGAATCACATGAAATTTTACCTAACTCCATAGGTGTAATAGATGTAATGCATGAAATACATATGAACGTAGGAATAAAGAGACTTTGATACTCAAATTGGAATTTGCAACAACTACAAATGAAATACAAAGGAATTGGTAAATTCTATTTAGACTTATGGAGTTTTGTATAGAATATCTATATCAAAACAAAAGTGAGTCAATTTCTACCATTATTATGATATTCCAATCCGATTGGGTACTATAAATAGATTCGGGATTTGATCTGCAGAAACAATATAGAATTTTTTTTGTATTTTTTTAACAACATGGAACTTTTTCCTGGATTCCACTGTTAACAAAAAATTCGCATAGAAGAGAGATATTTTACCTATACCTATATTTTTTTTAGTAGAATTCGTAGAATACGATTGAAGTATGTATGAAGACTTGTATTTATTAATAAACATGTGCAGATATATATATAGTTATATATATCTCCTCCTTTATTACAGTTCTATGGGGGACACCACATGTCGTACTCTATCCAAATTTCTATTTTCTATTTAATGATAATTAAAAAAAAATTGTAAAAATTGAATTCCGAAAATTTCCTATAGGCATCTTATATAGATAAGATACCCAATTAGATTTAGATAATAGTAATCGTTTATGTTCTGGGGTTTACATATACTCATAATCGCTATTATAATTTTAATTAAGAAGGATTTTTTTATGGTTATGGAAACGAATCAATACGGATTAGTAATGATTAGTTATGTATCAATTTTTATTTAGTTAGGTAAAATTTGGGTATTTTTTTCTTATATCATTAGGGAAACCGAATTTTCAATTTAAATCCAAGAATCATTTATGAATTCACAGTCAATAGTTAAAGTTAACGGTTCCCATTTGTCATGAATTTTTTCTTTTGTGACCGAAAATCCCCATTTTCTTTTTTTTCAATAGAAAAAGAAAGCAAAGTTTTTCGGTTTTTAGTTTTAGATATTGTGTGTTGTAAGATACTATCAATCGAAGAGATAGAGCCAATCCAATATTTTGTATCGTTTTGGCGGCATGGCCGAGCGGTAAGGCGGGGGACTGCAAATCCCTTTTTCCCCAGTTCAAATCCGGGTGCCGCCTCATCAACAAACAAAAGAATCGAAATACCTTCTTATGTTTTGCTGATATAACTTTATCATTTTTTTTCCAGCAGAAGAAAAAAAAAAAGCCTCTTTAGATTTGCTTGATTCTAAGCATCGTTGGGGTTCTCTAAAATGCTATAAATCCTTGCGTCTAGGTTTCAAGAATTTAGTAGAGTAATGAAAAATAATCGTTAAATCTTGATATGATAGCCCTTCGACTACTAATGTAGTGTCGACTGATTGGGTCTTGAATTAGGGAATCGAATTGCATTTTTAGTTACGGAAAGGAGGAAGATACTTTATATACGATATAGGGACTCATGAAAGTATCTGAGTGCTCGAGCATTCAATCAATATTATATTGAATGGATAATTGGCTTTTTTTTTTTTATTTTAATCTTAAAAACAAAAATTCTTTCTTTTCGATAAGCTCTAGTCACGCATGTAATAGGCCATCCCATCTCCCGATTGTCTCTATGAAACAATCGGGAGACAGTAAAGATTAGATCAAATGAGAAAGGACTGATAGGGGTATGTGATAGATAGTGATCTATCTTGATTCTCTATTTTTAGACTTTTTACTTAATGTAATGCAATGCAGGGCAACAAAAGAAAGACTAGGTCTTATTATTCCTACATGTTACTAACACTCCTTTGATACTTCCAAGAGTTTCTCTGCCTCTTTTATTTATTTGTGCTTAATTTTTTCGATTATACTAGAAATCGTATAATAACTTGTTATAATTCTATTTTTTTGATTGTTTCAACAATGGTGTTGTGCCCGAATCTCTTTTTGACTATGCGCTAGTGATTCCACTATTATTAGTGAATAATAATTATTAGTGAGCAATAATGGAATAATTCTTTTATATTCATAGAGATAGGGGACATAATTCACATGGATATGGTAAGTCTCGCTTGGGCTGCTTTAATGGTAGTCTTTACATTTTCTCTTTCACTCGTAGTATGGGGAAGAAGTGGACTCTAGAAGTACTACTAATTGAAGAATCAAACTGTATCGATTGTTTTTGTTTTATTTTCTAGATCGTTCTGCAAAACTTTTTTTTCTTTGATTTTTTTTTTGAACAGTAAAAAAAAAAAAAAGAGTTCTGTTATTATTATAAGTTTTTAAGTGGATACATACTTTCGACACGAAAGAACATAGACATAGTGGTTGTCCAATGAGATACTACGCATAATAATATACTACCTCATAATAAGATAGTACCTCGGGGTAGCCACCCACATATTACGTGCTTACCACTTGTTTTATTTATTATTATTAGTATTTTAGTTATTTTCAAAATAGGATTTATGCTTGTTTTATGGAACTCATTTCATATCATGGTTCAAACGTTAAAGATGGGGTTTGCTAATTCTTTTCGAAACGAAATCCGAAGATAAAAAGTTCCCACGGAACCGAACCCCTGGATCATCTGTCAACTGCTCAATCAATTACTTCTTTCGAATGCTAAAAAAAGATTAGTGGCCTTTCGATTATTTCATTTCAGATTCATTGGAATCAACATGAATTATGAAGCAAAGAAATAGAATTGGGCCACTATGTATATTATATTAACATTACATATATGTAATTGATATGATATCTATATATAAATAGAAAGATATATATTGTAGATTCATCTATATTCAAATTGATCTATATTCAACCTCTATTTTTATACAGTACAATTTTATACACTTCAATAACAATAATAGATAGTATGGTAGAAGGATTCATATATTTCTTTCTACCATACTATCGGATCTCATAGAATACTTCTCTCGTAGAATACTGATAATTCTAGTCCGCCAATTTCATTTAAGACGCGAAATTTTAATCCTTTTCATTTTTCTTATCTTCAATCATTGATAAGAACTAAAAAGTCAAGGTTAATTCAAATTAATCACTTTGACTGATTGTTTTTACGTATATTATAAGTAAAAAGGCGGTAGGAACTAGAATGAACAGTGCAGTAGCAATAAATGCGAGAATATTTACTTCCATAATCTCATCGTTTCATTTTTTATTCGCAATAACTCGGGATTTAATCCCATAGAGATGATAAATGTTTCGCTTGTAAATTCAATGGGATGCATTGCATCTCGATGATATCGAATCGTATTAAAATATCATGAATAACAATATCGGAACTATCAAATCGATTCATCGTCGAGAATTGAATAGTATAACATAGGAAGATCTTTTATCCATACCGAATTCAAACAAAATGGGATTCCTGATGCAATCAAGAATTTCTTTACTTTTTTTTATTTCTCATTTTTTGCATTCTTTCTTTTCTATAATCTACTACCCTCTTGTCCAATGCAATCATCTGATGAAGTCTCATCAGACTACCTTTACCCTCACATTGTTTATAAACAAACTCAAGCAAACAATAGCAGCGAAATTAAAAAAAGGAAAAGGAGGGAGGTTCGAACTAAACGCCTTCCGTTTTTTGTACTGATCAAATCTTCTTAAAAAAAATAAAAAATAAACTAAACTTAAACTTTCAAAAATTATTAATTCCCTCACTAAGAGAGATAGATGGGATCCTTGTTTGTATTAATATCCTCTTTCCTTGAATTAGTAGTGGGACGTATATATCAAAAGTTAAGTGTGAAATTTGAATGAGATAGATTATTTCAAATTCAAATTATTAATTGAATTTCCTAATTGAGGTTACACAAAATCGGAGCCAGAACGGATATATTTTGCTTTAAGACGAAAAATTAGATCAAAGTTTACTATGTTAAATTGATTTTGTATCGTCCAAATTCCCTTTGTGTATGTGCTTCCCGGAAACGTATAGTACTCTATTCCATTACAAAAATCGGGCGTAATCAAAAAAGCTAGACCCAGTACGGTATTCCTTCGAATCCTGAATATGATGCTACCAATAATTGTGGTAATTCACATATGTCTTTCTCCCATCAATCAGTACTCGTTGAAGAAATAGAAATTCCCATATTTTTTTTGATGAAAAATGTGAAAAAAAAATAAGAGAGATCCCGTTTGGAATAAAATTCAGTTATGTTATTTGTTCTCTCTTTCACAGGAAAGGAAGAGATGAATTGATGTATTTTTTTATTGGATTTGGATCCATCGGGACTGACGGGGCTCGAACCCGCAGCTTCCGCCTTGACAGGGCGGTGCTCTGACCAATTGAACTACAATCCCAGGGAAATAAAGTGTACAACATATGTTGTTGATTTAATTTCCTTCAAACCTTTCTATGCAGATTTTTGATTCGAATTGTCATATTCGAACAGACAGAGACGCGAGTAATAGATTGATATGCGCGGAGACATGTACTTTAGTGAGAGGAGCATGGATTAATAGTCATTTTTTC